TACGATGTAGCACCGGGTGGATTGCTAGCTAGTGTGTATCATCTGACGAGAATACAATATGGTGTGGACCAACCGGAAGAGGTATGCATAAAAGTATTTGTCCCAAGGAGTAATCCTAGAATCCCGTCTGTTTTCTGGATTTGGAAAAGCGCCGATTTTCAAGAACGGGAGTCTTATGATATGTTGGGAATCTCTTATGATAATCATCCACGCATGAAACGGATTTTGATGCCCGAAAGTTGGATTGGTTGGCCCCTACGCAAGGATTATATTGCCCCTAATTTCTATGAACTACAGGATGCTTACTGAATGATAAGAACAGGATGCTTATTCTTATTGAATGATAAGAAACTTATCTTAGCTTACAAGACTCAAGAAGGAGTATTTTTACGTTCTTTCTCGTCTAGATAGAGTAACTGGACTCTCATGTCATTCGTATTATGATGGGATAAAAAAGGGGGTTCGAGGTTTATTTATATATAATTAATTCGAGTAAATTAATATTACCCAATATGCAAGGTATCATATCCATTGGGGGATGCGCGGAGCCAATAGGATGAATCAAAAGATACATCATGAACTATGTACCGCGCACATCACTTAGATGGGCCCCGGAAAGCAAAAAATGTGGGAAGGGGCGAAAAAATTGGAAAATTAAGAAATGAAAAGGTATCAGATTGGATTTTTACTGGATCGGAAATGATCTTTTCTATTCCTACCCCTCAACCCTCTGGACAGACTAGACTTCTGTGTCTTTCAGACAACTTCGGATATGTATGGAGTATTAACATGAGCCAAAGGAAGGATAGTAGGGACAAACAAAAGAGAAGAAGGAATATATTCCTTTGCCGATCCACAAGGGTCGGGATGTATGTTGTAGATACATCGATGAATAATTACTAGACTATTAATGTAACGAATATGTATTGTATCCCGATCCATATTCATTTTCTCTTTGTATACATACAAAGAGATACATTAACCATATGCCAGGAACCAGATTCGAACTGGTGACACGAGGATTTTCAGTCCTCTGCTCTACCAGCTGAGCTATCCCGACCGTCCTCTATACATTATCCTACTGGAGGACATGGATCTGTGTCAATTCATTTAAAGGTACTAATTTAAAGGTACTAAAGAAACATTACAAGTCCTGGGATTTCTTTTTCTTTGGATTTTTTTTTTAATCCTTTCTTTGTAAGGGATATGAACTATGAATGATTCAATAATGGGATTCCTTGTATATCCTTGTATATAAATAATACATATACATATATATATGTTATATTCATTTGGACATATACTGAATTTAGCTGCTGAAGCAAGAGAGAAACTGCTAGGATCCGTTTGTCAAAGAGTCGAGCGAATGATAAACATCTCATATCTAATTTTGAACCGCTTCTAATTTTATTTGGAAGCGCTGGCGAAAAAAGAGGATAAATGCTTAGGTCGTAAACTAGGCATTTATTGGGGATAGAGGGACTCGAACCCTCACGATTTCTAAAGTCGACGGATTTTCCTCCTACTACAAACAAATTGCATTGTTGTCAGCATTGACAGGTAGAATGGGACTCTATCTTTATTCTCGTTCGATCAGTCATTTCTCTCCCAGCCTTATACTCTGGAGTGAATGATTTTCTCACTGAATATTTTATTTTTCTTTCAAATTGGGATCGATTCAGAACACAAGAGTTATGAACTAATTATTATTAGTTATTAGAATAGTACATAGGATCATCCCCTCAGAGTTCCGATGGATAGATTCTTCTACCAACCCCTCAACCCCATTCGTTGGAACAGCTTCCATTGAGTCTCTGCACCTATCCTTTTTTGATTCTCGCTTTCTAGGAAAGGAACCCTTGTTTTCTGTAAACAGGATTTGGCTCAGGATTGCCCATTTTTAATTCCAGGGTTTCTCTGAATTTGGAAGTTACCACTTAGTAGGTTTCCATACCAAGGCTCAATTCAATCAAGTCCGTAGCGTCTACCAATTTCGCCATATCCCCTTTCCCTTTCTTTTGAGGCCGAGATCCTATTGTGATTCCATTCCCCTCTTTCCTTCCTGTTAGAACCATTCAATTCATTAAATACCGATCCGATATCGAAAAAAGTGCCTGCTCCTATTTTTAACCCTTTCAGCTCCATCAGACCAGTGTTTGGTTCAATCAGAACCAGAAATGATTCTATCATTTCTGTATCCGCAATTCAATATGGATAGCTATATCCCACATATATCTGCCTCTCCTCTGCACATTTTCCCTGCTCGATCAGAAATAGTGGAACGGTCAATATTCTTCTTCTTTTTCCTATCTTTACGAATAAAATCAGAGGAATGCATAATCTCATTATGATCCGGATTGCATTCTTAGGCCAGATCCGTTATAACTAAATAGACTAGCTTAGCTATAATAAGCTAAGATCCCAGCAGCTTACTGAACTAACTCACTATTTTATTTTTATGTTATGTGAGTAGAGCCCGCTTAGCTCAGAGGTTAGAGCATCGCATTTGTAATGCGATGGTCATCGGTTCGACTCCGATAGCCGGCTTTTTCCTATCGATTTTTTATCCATGATTGATAATGTCTACTTGAGATAAAGGAAGAGTGAAAAGACTCTTCCCTTTTTTCTTCCAAATCTCGGGTTCCCGATCTATTATGTCTATGTCGCAGGAACTTACATTCCAATTCAATTATGAGTAAAAAACTTATTGGAGCAGTTGTATCTCTACAGAACAAATCGTGGGATACTTACTTACCATATATACATATATACAAAATAATCCGGGTATTGATACAATTCATCTAATTTCTCTTTTTAGCATTAACACTTCAGTGGGTTTCGCTTTGTTTATCGTTTAGTTCAGTCTTAAGGTTTATCCTATTCTGTAAAATAAGGAGTCTTTATGTCTCGTTACCGAGGACCTCGTTTTAAAAAAATACGCCGTCTGGGGGCTTTGCCGGGACTAACTAGTAAAAAACCTAGGTCCGCAAGTGATCTTAGAAACCAATCCCGCTCTGGGAAAAGATCTCAATATCGTATTCGTTTAGAAGAAAAACAGAAATTGCGTTTTCATTATGGTCTGACGGAGCGACAACTACTTCGATATGTTCGTATCGCTGGAAAAGCAAACGGTTCGACGGGTCAAGTTTTACTGCAACTACTTGAGATGCGTTTGGATAACATTCTTTTTCGATTGGGTATGGCTTCAACTATTCCTGGAGCCAGGCAATTAGTTAACCATGGACATATTTTAGTTAATGGTCGTCTAGTAGATATACCAAGTTATCGCTGCAAACCCCGAGATATTATTACTACGAAGGATAAACAAAGATCCAGAGCTTTGATTCAAAATCATATGGATTCATCCTCCAACGCGGAATTGCCAAAACATTTGACTCTGCACTCATTGCAATATAAAGGGGTAGTAAATCAAATTATAGATAGTAAATGGGTCGGTTTGAAAGTCAATGAATTGCTAATCGTAGAATATTATTCCCGACAAACTTGAACCTAAAATACCCAGCAAAGTTTCGGACAATTTTGTCCCTTTTTTCGCTGAAAGAAGTAGAGGGATTTGATCCGGATTTTGATCCCATTCACGTATCGCAAATGGATCAGCAGTGATATTTTCATTTACTGTCCGCTCTTTTCTTCCCCCTCCTTTTGTTCTTTTCCTTTTACGTATCACAGCACAGTAATTAGGAATAGCAAAAAATCTCTATACTCTATAAAGAAAAGAAGGGTCTTTCTCTTCTCTTAGAATAACGGTATCAATTGGTATTTGATACATTGTGTGGTTGGTAACGTTGGTGAATTAGATGAGGATACGGAAAGAGAGGGATTCGAACCCTCGGTAAACAAAAGCCTACATAGCATTTCCAATGCTACGCCTTCAACCACTCGGCCATCTCTCCTACATAACCTTATCTTATTAATTATGACCCAGAAACCAAGTGAATAGCGAGTCACTCATATTATTGAGTACTGGTACGACCGATCCATTATCATATCAAACTTTTCGTCAAGGAACGATCTTCCTTCAAGTTTCGAGGGATAAAAAAGAAAAACGTATTCATCCTTGTCAAGACGACGGACGCTCCCATCTTATTGATATTTTATTTCTACCGGACTAAACCAACGGGTTGGAATGAATAAACCGATGGATCCTTTCCAGTTTCATTTCAGATTTTTCAACAACAACCCCTCCCATGAGCTATGGACCTATTACAAATTGATGAATCATCCTATGGATTTTCATCCTATAATCTTATGGTGTCTACACGCTATGCACACAAAATGGATAGTTACCCCATTTTTATGCTTATTCCATCCATTTTTTATTATCATAATGAAATAAAATTTGTGAAATAAAATTTTGGTTAGGTTATTATAGGATAGGTTATTGTTTATTAGTATTGGAATCTGTAGAAAAAATTCCTTGATTCTTGCATTTCGATTAAATAGCTAATAGTCTCATTGGTATACTACTAAATTGGAATCGAAAATCCAACCGTATTCAAATAGTTCCTTATTGATCCCTTCCCAAAAGTACTGAGTAAAAGATCCACATTTTTTTATTTGATAATTAGTTATTAGTCTTTTTTATGTCATTTCGTATCGTACAATTCCTTTGTTGTGGGATCATTTACCCGCGAGGGGTAATGAGAAGAATTATAAAATGGATTGCAACCTATGCCTAGATCTCGGATAAATGGAAATTTTATTGATAAAACCTCTTCAATTGTAGCCAATATCTTATTACGAATAATTCCGACAACTTCGGGAGAAAAAGAGGCATTTACCTATTACAGAGATGGTGCGATTTGATTCCTTTTTTCTTACTTACCACCCTATTTAATTTATTCTTATTCTTACAAAAAAGAGACACAATTCGGTATGGAAAGAAAAAGATTGGTAAAAACCTACGCTTGGTGAAGGTGAAGTTTGGAGATAGAGCAATCCCTTCTGTCGTGTATCCTCGATTGATGCAACCTCAGATGCTTCAATTGTCGATTCTAGTATTGAGCGAAAGGTTACACCTATAGGTTCTGTATTGCATGTCAATTCTACTGTAATAGTACCAATAGGTGGCATAGGGGAAGAAGCACTACACCTAGGAATCAACAAAACGAAAACTTTGTTATCTAATTCCCCCTTCTTCTTATCGGGATCGGGACTACCAAGAATGGTTAGGACAACAAACATCCATCTCGTTCGTACTTTGGATACCCGTATAACCATCAAAGATCGTTGAAGTGACTAATTCCTGGAAATATGGGGCGTTAAGAACAAAGAAATTGCTGGAGTTACCATTTTTATCTAAGAAAGACCAACATGTTTGGTATTAAGTAAGAAAAGACCTCTTGCAGGAAGGCTGGCTAGAGATTTCTTGTAAAAACACTAGCCCCTGTCAGTTCATAAGGAAAATATTTCAATCTTTTTTGTTTGATTCCATGGATTATTTCCCTTATTATTATATTATGCGCAGAAGGGAGGAGCCGTATGAGATGGAAATCTCACGTACGGTTCTGGAACGGAGATCCTTGGAATGAACGACCGTAACGGATGTCAGCTCAATCTGAAGGAAATTATGCGGAAGCTTTACAGAATTATTATGAAGCTATGCGACCAGAAATTGATCCCTACGATCGAAGTTATATACTCTATAATATAGGCCTTATACACACAAGTAACGGAGAACATACGAAGGCTTTGGAATATTATTTCCGAGCACTAGAACGAAATCCATTCTTACCACAAGCTTCTAATAATATGGCCGTGATCTGCCATTACGTGCGACTATCTCTACTATAGAAATAGAAAGAAGGAAAGAAAGATCAAATCCGCTAGTATGAAAACCTCCTATTGCTAGTACTAGGAAATCTAAGGAGAAACAAAAAAATAGGCTTTCTACATATCCATTGTCCAAAGGGGAACGATTTTTAGAAGCTGTAGCAAAAAAACAGACTTCATAGAAGCCAATATATGAAGAACTAAGTATAGCCCATATACTATATTCTATGGATAAAGGATCTAATTGATAAAAGAAGCACCGTAAAGATCAATTATTGAGGTTTTTGGCCGATACAATAAGACCTGCTTACTTATGTATGTCATAATATGACATAAAAGTTAGGAATCAACTTATGTAATAGGGTTGATCCACTAAGGTATTGAGCAGCGGTGTAGTATCAGATCCCAAGGAGAGTAAGTCCTTTTTTCTTATCGAAGAAAGTCTTTTTCAAAGATTCTATATGAATTTCTAGACGAAACCGAGATAGTTAACTTTCAGAAAACTCTAACAATAGAAGGAGATATCTATGCTTCATTCTTCTGAGAGTGGGAGAAGAGATAAAACTGATTATTGATCCAAATCGGAGTTTGAAACTCATGTAATTAACTTAATCTCTTCAGGTTATTTGATTTGGCTAATCCAAGAAGGGATAGATCTACGATAAATCTCATTCAGCTAGATACGGTAGATTAAGAAAGATGTAACGCCAAAAAAGAGTTGACTGCTGAGCCGTATGAGGCAGGAAACTCTCAAGTACGGTTCTAAGGGAAGGAATTGACCTACCTATTCCGACCGGGGAGAAGAGGCCATTCGACAGGGAGATTCAGAAATTGCGGAGGCTTGGTTCGATCAAGCTGCTGAGTATTGGAAACAAGCCATAGCGCTTACTCCAGGTAATTATATTGAAGCACAGAATTGGTTGAAGATCACAGGGCGGTTCGAATAAGAACACTTTCTTTTTGAATTGAATTCACTTAAATTGTTTGTTGGATCCATCAAATAGATTGTTGACCCGGGAGAGTCGATAGAGGAATTTCATTATATCCCTTCTAAGATCGTTCTTTTTATTTCATTTGGTACCTTATAGGGGTAGACGATATATGCATATGGCACAGAATCTCTTCCTTTCTCTTAGCGATTGCTAACTAATCAAAAAGATGTCTAAAATCGATATCGGGATATTTATTAGTAATTAGTAATGACTAATGAGAGATCTTGTGATTTGTAATGGCGTAATACGTTGCATGTAACGTAGCATACAAGTAAACCCATCTAGGCACTCATACATCGAAATATGAGTAGACTAGGTTGGGCCAAAAAGTAGTTTTTGGCTCGCGTCGGGAAGGGATTTACAAGAAAACGGTCCGTTGAGCACCTCATAGATATGTCATAATAGATCCGAACACTTGCCCCGGATAGACTTCCATATCATAATTGCTCATAATTGCTCTAGTGAATAACTAAGGAAAATTGTGGGGGATAGAAAGGAACTAATCAGAAATATATATTTTTCAGAGGTTCACTAATTACTTTACTGTTTGTTGGCGGGTCTCTTCGTATGTGTTGTCCGGAAAGAGGAGGACTCAATGATTATTCGTTCGCCGGAACCAGAAGTGAAGATTTTGGTGGATAGGGATCCCATAAAAACTTCATTCGAGGAATGGGCCAGACCCGGCCATTTCTCAAGGACAATAGCTAAGGGCCCT